GATAACCATTTGCTACCAATGGGGGATTTATTCTCATCTCAAATCGAGGTGATTGGATTTACACCAATGGAAACCATAAATTCCATACACAATACACAACAGGGTATATGATAGATCCTCATTTTTCGTTTTTAGTTTTAGATAGTAAATGGCCTTATTCTACTCTATCTATCCTATTCATTGGTACTAATCCTTGATATTGATACTGAAAAAGTTGTCTCATCTGTTCGAGTTCATGATCTAAACGAGTCGCACATACACCCTAGTACATGTTCCTCGACGCTGAGGACATCCTCTAAGAGCGGGAGATTTTGTGACATTTCTTATTGGCTGTCTTGTGTTTCTAATAAGTTGTTTAATAGTTGGCATGTTGTATATATATATATATATAGAATGGGTTGGTTTAGATCGATCTTAACCTGATTTATGATTGATGATTATGAATTATTTCGACTCAATATCAAATCGCGGAAAATAAAAATTATGTTTTGAAATGGCATTAGGGATTTAACGTAAATCCCCAGTATTTTCATTTTAAATCCCTACAAGATCAACAATTCCATGAGCTTGGGCTTCTGTTGCTGACATAAAAACATCCCTTTCCATGTCTTCGGATACAACCCACAAAGGGTTGCCCGTTCTTTGTACATAAACCTTTGTGAGGGTTTCGCGAAGTCTCATTAGTTCTTCCACTTCCAGGATAAATTCCCCTGTTTGTGACCGATAAAAAGAACTAGCAGGTTGGTGAATCATAACCCTGATGAATTGATATAACATCATTAATGGTTCTTCTATCTCGCAAGATTGGGCGGGCTAAAGGGATAAAAAAATAACAAGAAAAAAATTGAACAACCGTACGGGCATCTTTTGTGCATTGCATACGGCTCTGCAATGGAATTTACTCCTCCTATCTATCCCCTCCCCCTTCCATCGAAGAAAGAAATGGAATACATACAATTTAAATCGTGGAATAATCCATTTACCGTCCTTCTTTTCGTAAGAGTAAAAAAATACTATGATGGTTCTGTTGCTTTCTATATATTTATTTCGTCGGTGATTTAGCAATCCCAAAGTGTCTTTCTGATACGATTAAATAAGGAAATACTTTTTTTTTTTTTTTCATTTTCGTACTCTTTCTTTCATAAATATAATAAAAAAGGCTTCCAGTGTGGAATAAAAATGGTTTGTGACGCTGAAATGTTCTCCCGACACATAAGATAAAATCGGAAATAACCTTTGTTTCATACTACTATCTCGATACAAAATCTCATGTTCTGAAAAAACAATAATGGTTTGTTCATATCGAACTCAAAGTGCCATGCTATTATTACTTATTATTCATATTCGATATGGCGAAGGCATAGTCTTTTTTTTTTTCAAATAAAAACCATTGGCGCCAAGCGTGAGGGAATGCTAGACGTTTGGTAATTTCTCCCCCAACCAGAATGAAAGATCCCATTGAAGCAGCTAATCCAATGCATATTGTATTTACCTCGGGTATCACAAATTGCATAGTATCATAAATGGCTATTCCGGGCATTACCAATCCACCAGGAGAGTTTATAAACAAAAAAAGGTCCCTAGTATTATCTTCTAGACTGAGATATACCATGAGACCAACAATTTGATTCGATATCTCGTTCTCAACTTCTTGGCCTAAAAAAAGTAATCTTTCTCGATGAAGTCGGTTGATTAGGACAAAATTCTATCCCTTAGGAACCGTACGTGCACCTTTGGATGCATACGGTTCAAAAAAAAATTGTGAAAACAAAAAGAATCAATGTGTCGATTCAAGTCTTATTTCTTTTTTTGTAACAGATTTTTGTTTTTCTAATGAAGGTGAAGGGCTTTTTCCATTTTTCAAAAAACATGGGGCCTCCCTTAAAAAAAAAAATGACTGAACTTAGTGAACTAACCTCCATTGATGTATTGTTTCATCGAAATTCAAATCACGATGTAATTTTCTTGTTCCTGAATGGGCCCTTTCAATTCTTTTAGGTTCATGTTCTACTCCGGGTAAAGATCTGTCGGAATTCTATTTACACATATAGGGCAAATGATCTCAGTACCACTTCTTTTTTCTACGACTTCTTTTTTTTTTATTCGTTTCATGCTTTCTCTCAGCTATTCAATGTATTCATCATACCATTATTCCATTGATTGGCAGTTTGAGATCATTCCTATAGTAAACATAAGAATGTTTATGATACAAGTAGTAATCGTACATATATTACCAATTTGGTATTTTCTGAACGGAGCCTGGATACTTTATTTTATCGGTCCAAGTCAACCATAAATTCTTCTAATTGATAATATGGATCCCAAATATAAATTGATCTAATTGCACTTCGCGCTCCGAATGATTGATGGTTCAATCAATATTTCTTAGGCAAAAGAGAGGATATCTCGATCGGGAGAGAGAACGGGTAAATCCCATATGACCCAATATGTCTGACAAGTCGCACTATAAGTCAACCCAAGCTGCATCTTCCTCTCCAGGACTCCGAAAAGGCACTTTTGGAACACCAAGGGGCATTAAATGAATGAAAAAAAATGAGGTACTATACTTCACTTTAATATGGAAACGTAACAATGGGTTTGTTGTCTTCATAATTTTTTTTTTTCTTTTTATTGTATTTTATACATATTAGACATAGATTGTAAGGCTCATAGAAAAAGATAGAATGAATAAAGAACCCATTTTAACGAATGGGGCGATCGTGTGAATGATAAACAAGTATCTATACATTCGTTCCCCAAAAAGGGCTCAATCCCCATTGCGTATTGGTACTTATCCGGTATAGAATAAATCTGCTTCTCTTTGTTCTTACGAACATAAATGTTCCCTTATTTTCAATAGGAACAGAATAAATATTAACCCTTTCTCATACAGAATCTACTGAAAAGATTAGGTACAGAGTATAGTCTTTTCCAATGCGATAAAGTTACATAGTTTCTATTTATTTTTGAAAAAGGGGTATTTCCATGGGTTTGCCTTGGTATCGTGTTCATACTGTCGTATTGAATGATCCCGGTCGATTGATTTCTGTCCATATAATGCATACAGCTCTAGTTTCTGGTTGGGCCGGTTCGATGGCTCTATACGAATTAGCGGTTTTTGATCCCTCTGACCCCGTTCTTGATCCAATGTGGAGACAAGGTATGTTCGTTATACCTTTCATGACTCGCTTAGGAATAACCAATTCATGGGGCGGTTGGAGTATTTCAGGAGGAACTATAACGAATCCGGGTATTTGGAGTTATGAAGGTGTGGCGGGGGCACATATTTTCTTTTCCGGATTGTGCTTCTTGGCAGCTATCTGGCATTGGGTCTATTGGGACCTAGCAATATTCTCTGATGAACGTACGGGAAAACCTTCTTTAGATTTGCCCAAGATCTTTGGAATTCATTTATTTCTCTCAGGGTTGGCTTGCTTTGGCTTTGGCGCATTTCATGTAACAGGCTTGTATGGTCCTGGAATATGGGTGTCCGATCCTTATGGGCTAACTGGAAAAGTGCAATCTGTAAATCCAGCGTGGGGTGCGGAAGGTTTTGATCCTTTTGTTCCGGGAGGAATAGCCTCTCATCATATTGCAGCGGGTACATTGGGCATATTAGCGGGCCTATTCCATCTTAGTGTCCGTCCGCCTCAACGGCTATACAAAGGATTACGTATGGGCAATATTGAAACTGTACTTTCCAGTAGTATCGCTGCTGTTTTTTTTGCAGCTTTCGTAGTTGCTGGAACTATGTGGTATGGTTCAGCAACTACCCCAATCGAATTATTTGGTCCCACTCGTTATCAGTGGGATCAGGGATACTTCCAGCAAGAAATATATCGAAGAGTTGGCGCCGGACTATCCGAGAATCTGAGTTTATCAGAAGCTTGGTCTAAAATTCCTGAAAAATTAGCTTTTTATGATTACATTGGTAATAATCCAGCAAAAGGGGGATTATTCAGAGCAGGCTCAATGGACAGCGGGGATGGCATAGCTGTTGGGTGGTTAGGACATCCCATCTTTAGAGATAAAGAAGGTCGCGAGCTTTTTGTACGTCGTATGCCTACTTTTTTTGAAACATTCCCGGTAGTTTTGGTAGATGGAGACGGGATTGTGAGAGCCGATGTTCCTTTTAGAAGGGCAGAATCGAAGTATAGTGTCGAACAAGTAGGTGTAACTGTGGAGTTCTATGGTGGGGAACTCAATGGAGTCAGTTATAGTGATCCCGCTACTGTGAAAAAATATGCTAGACGTGCCCAATTAGGTGAAATTTTTGAATTAGACCGGGCTACTTTGAAATCTGATGGTGTTTTTCGTAGTAGTCCGAGGGGTTGGTTCACTTTTGGGCATGCTACGTTTGCTTTACTCTTCTTTTTCGGACACATTTGGCATGGCGCTAGAACCTTGTTCAGAGATGTTTTTGCTGGTATTGATCCAGATTTGGATGCTCAAGTGGAATTTGGAGCATTCCAAAAACTGGGAGATCCAACTACAAGAAGACAAGTAGTCTGATACAATACTACTCTGGTATCTTTCGTCTCTATTTTCTTTTGTTGATTTGACATAGATATCAGAGAAATCTTGACTTGAATCACCATCTTTTCTTTTATTTTTTTTCTTTCTAATGATCCCAAATAAATAGGTGTGGAAGCTATAATTGTAAACCGCGATCGAATCTATGGAAGCATTGGTTTATACATTCCTCTTAGTCTCGACTTTAGGAATCATTTTTTTCGCTATCTTTTTTCGAGAACCGCCTAAGGTTCCAACTAAAAAAATGAAATGATTTTTCATTATATCAATTGAAGTAATGAGCCTCCCAATATGGGTATGGGAGGCTCATTACTTCAACTAGTCCCCGTGTTCTTCGAATGGATCTCTTAATTGTTGAGAGGGTTGCCCAAAAGCGGTATATAAAGCGTACCCAGTAAAGCTTACAAGTAAACCAGATATGAAGATGGCGACTAGGGTTGCGGTTTCCATTTCTAGATAACTTCAAGATCACAATGGATCTACGATAAGATCGTTTATTTATTTATTTACAACTACAACGAAATGGTATACAAAGTCAACAGATCTTAAGCAATGATTAAATAGGATTTTTGGTATGGCTACACAAACTGTTGAGGGTAGTTCTAGATCTCGTCCAAGATCTACTAATGTAGGGGGTTTATTGAAACCATTGAATTCGGAATATGGTAAAGTAGCTCCGGGCTGGGGAACTACCCCACTTATGGGGGTCGCAATGGCTCTATTTGCGATATTCCTATCTATTATTTTAGAAATTTATAATTCTTCCGTTTTACTGGATGGAATTTTAATGAGTTAGCTTCATAGGAACTAGAAAGTTCTAGTTTTTCAATCAAACAAAAAATTACTTAAGACTCGGGTTTCTAGCCCATTCTGGTAGTTCGATCGTGGAAATTTTTTGTTTCGGTATTTCCGGAATATGAGTGTGTGACTTGTTATAATTGATCCTATTGATAATACAGAGAATGGTCTGTCATCTCTATCAAGATGATTCTACCTCGTCGGATATTTATTCTAATATCTGGAGCACAGAATATAAATATATGGAATAGATCAAGAAAAGAAATATTTGAACTATGATTCATACCTACTATTCAGTCAGACCTCGCGACCGGACTCAAAAAAACTTTGTTAAATAGGTATTTTCTAAATCAAACGATTTTTATTCCTTCAGACTGATTTTGATCGAAGGACAACTATTTCTCTAGATTTTATGGAGTCATTACATCCATTTATTGAATAAGTGATGATCAAAGGGTTCTGACTCAGAGAACCTTTGCGTTAGCTTGGGCTTTATTAAATCACCGTGGTTCTAGTATGAATCTGAGGTTTCAATTGATTCATAGGGTCTTAACAAGAGAATTCCTATCAAACAATAGTAAAACAAGAGTCAACCCACATTACGCACAAAAAAAACAAATAAGAAATAAAAAAGAAATAGGGAATAGAAGATTCAAGAGGCCTGTAACAATTAACATAAAGAAAAGAAGGACAGAGGAGCCAACTTGATATTTTTGGCATTATCATCACAAAGAATAGATTCCGGATTTTTGTTATTTCGTATCTTCGGAGCAAATCCGAATATCGAATTAAGTAGGTAAGAAGTTTTGAACTTTCTATCTATTACATATCCGTTAAAACCCGTATTTGTGTGTTTCCGCTTGAGCCGTACGAGATGAAATTCTCATATACGGTTCTCAGAGGGGGAGTCTCTTTCCTTGGGTTACCTATCTCAATAAAGTATATGATTGGTTCGAGGAACGTCTCGAGATTCAGGCGATTGCAGATGATATAACTAGTAAATATGTTCCTCCTCATGTCAACATATTTTATTGTCTCGGGGGTATCACACTTACTTGTTTTTTAGTACAAGTAGCTACAGGTTTTGCTATGACTTTTTACTATCGTCCGACCGTTACAGAGGCTTTTTCCTCTGTTCAATACATAATGACCGAAGCCAACTTTGGTTGGTTAATCCGATCAGTTCATCGATGGTCAGCAAGTATGATGGTTCTAATGATGATCCTGCACGTATTTCGTGTGTATCTCACAGGTGGATTTAAAAAACCCCGCGAATTAACTTGGGTTACAGGTGTGATTCTGGGCGTATTGACTGCATCTTTTGGTGTAACTGGGTATTCCTTACCTTGGGACCAAATTGGTTATTGGGCAGTAAAAATCGTGACAGGAGTACCTGAAGCAATTCCTGTAATAGGATTGCCTTTGGTAGAGTTATTACGCGGAAGTACTAGTGTTGGCCAATCCACTCTGACCCGTTTTTATAGTTTACACACTTTTGTATTGCCTCTTCTTACTTCCGTATTTATGTTAATGCATTTCCCAATGATACGTAAGCAAGGTATTTCAGGTCCTTTATAGAGAAGACAGATCATAGATATTTGTAATTGATCATATATAATTTCGGTGAGGAACAATACTCTTGTATTTTATTGCTAAAAATATGGATTATTGAAAAAATAAGACATGTTATTTGGATACTTCTCTTCAACTCTGAAGTATTGTATACTTACTTGATACGAATAGTTGAAGTGGATTCTCCGAAGAGACGATGGATTATGGGAGTGTGCGACTTGAACTATTGATTGGGCCATGCAGATATATGATCCGCCACGTTGGAATTCGCAATCAAACGTGTTTCCGCATCCAACCACCACGTAAGTCCCCATACATAGCAGGGATAGGCCGGTTCGCTTGAGGATAATTTTTCTATGATCATACCCAAATCATATCATGCATGAATAGGCTCCGTAAGATCCCGTAGAATATCGAATAAGCGATGCGGCGTGATCCAATGTTCTATCTATTCCACTTAACTTATTTCTTTTATTTTATAGTATGGAAATGCATTCATTTCCTCTGCATCGATCCAGATCTATGAGACTATCGGAGTGAAATAGGGGATCTAAGGAAAAAAGGGGCTAGACTTTATTAGTAACAAGTAAATACTTTGTTTGTATGTAAGAAAATAAAAATGTTACGGGGATAAACACCAATCAAAAGACACGAGACAATCCAAAAAGCACTTGCTCATGATCAAATTTGTAAGCCTACTTGGATATTGAGCATTTACCTGTAAGAACGGAATTTTTTGCAATGAATAGTTGTAACTTCGGAAAATTGAATCTGAGAAATCTTTTCTTACATAGATTCATTATATATGTGTGGATATGTATGAAATATAGATTTTCTATGATCTATTTCTTTCATTCCTTTGATTCTTGCTCGAGCCGGATGATGAAAAATTATCATGTCCGATTCCTTCGGGGGATGGATCCATAAGAACTAAGAATTCACCTATCCCAATAACAAAGAAACCTGACTTGAATGATCCTGTATTAAGAGCTAAATTGGCTAAAGGCATGGGGCATAATTATTATGGAGAACCCGCATGGCCAAATGATCTTTTATATATTTTTCCAGTAGTTATTCTAGGTACTATTGCATGTAACGTAGGTTTAGCGGTTCTAGAACCTTCAATGATTGGTGAACCGGCGGATCCATTTGCAACGCCTTTGGAAATATTACCTGAATGGTACTTCTTTCCCGTATTTCAAATACTCCGCACAGTACCCAATAAGTTATTGGGTGTTCTTTTAATGGTTTCAGTACCAATTGGATTATTGACAGTACCCTTTTTGGAGAATGTCAATAAATTCCAAAATCCATTTCGTCGTCCAGTAGCTACAACAGTCTTTTTGATCGGTACCACAGTAGCTCTTTGGTTAGGTATTGGAGCAACATTACCTATTGATAAATCCCTAACTTTAGGTCTTTTTTAAATTGATTCCGCCGTGAAATATCACAACATAAGTATCTAGGGAATAGTCGCTTCAAAGTGAATCTTCCCTAGATACATTAATTTTATTATACTCCATTCCGAGTGTGGATCGTGCTCAAGATTAAAAACGAATTTTCTTATCTAAAAAAGATAAAAAAGAAAGATAACATTACAATGGATTTAAAATAAAAACTTATTTTTAGGTAAATCAATTGAGAAATGCTTCTTTAGGGTGTCCAATATCTGTTTTACATCTTCTATGCGAAAATATTCAATTCTCATAAGGTCCTCTTGACTGTTGCTCAAAAGGTCCAATAATGTATGTATATTGGACCTTTTGAGACAATTATAGGTCCTGGAAGGCAATTCTGATTGGTCAATAAAAATACATTGCAATGGAATTGCTTTTTGATTGTTTTTCTTTAGATTAGTTAATCTATCTTGAAAGGTAAAAGAGGGTAGAGTAAACCTGTTTTTATTTTCCTTGAAGTGAATGTACTCCTCCTCCGCCTGTAGAAAAGGAATAAATAAATCAATCAAATTACGAGAAGCTTCATAAAGTGCTTCCTTAGGAGTTAAACTTCCATTCGTCCATATTTCTAGAAAAAGTATCTCTTGTTTTTTATCCCCATTCCTATAAGAATGAATACTATGATTTGTATTTCGAACAGGCATGGATACAGCATCTATAGGATAACTTCCATCTTGAGAGTTATTTGTGGGTTTCATACGATATCCGCGATCTCTCTTGATTTGTAATCCAATACACAAATCAATGGGTTCCGTCAATTTAGCTATATGCTGTGTTGTGTCAACTATTTCCACAGAAGGCGGCGCGACGATATCCTGAGCGGTTACGCATCTAGGACCCCTGACACAAATGGATGCATCTCTAACTCCATAGAGATTACTTCTTAATACAATTTCTTTCAAATTTATTAAAATTTCATGTACTGATTCTTCAATACCAGCTATCGTAGAATATTCATGTGGTACCTTCTCAGATTTTGCGCGTGTGATACATGTTCCTTCTATTTCTCCTAGTAAAGCCCTTCGCATGGCAATACCTATGGTATCGGCTTGACCTTTCATAAGCGGGGACAGAATGAAACGACCATAATAAAGACACTTACTGTCTACTCTTGATTCAACACACTTCCACTGTAATGTTCGAGTGGATCCCACTACTTCTTCTCGAACCATACTAATATTATTATTTGATCAGATCATTAAATCATTTTTTTCTCTTGAAATCTGTTTAAGTCTTATTTCTACACACGTCTTTTTTTAGGAGGTCGACATCCATTATGTGGCATAGGTGTTACATCACGTACGAAACTTAATAGTATACCACTTCTACGAATGGCTCGTAATGCTCCATCTCTTCCGAGACCGGGGCCTTTTACCATAACTTCTGCTCGTTGCATACCCCGATCCACTACTGTATTAATAGCCATATAAGCCGCTTCTTGAGCAGCATAAGGTGTTCCTTTTCTTGGGCCTTTTAATTTAGAAGGACAAGAACCCGCGGAGGCCCAAGAAACCACCCGACCTCGTACATCTGTAACAGTTACAATGGTATTGTTGAAACTCGCTTGAACATGAATAACTCCTTTTGGTATTCTACGTCCATTTTTACGTGAACCAATTCTTGGTATGGGTTTTGTCATATTTTATTATCTCATAAATATGAGTCAGAAATATACAGAAATATACGGAGATATCTATCTCATGCTAAAACGGATCCTTTCTTTTTTTTTTACAAAAATCCTTCCTTTAGTTTATAAAGTTCTTTTTTAGAAAGATTACCCTTGTCTTTGTTTATGTCTCGGATTGGAACAAATAACTATAATCCGTCCACGCCTGCGGATCAGTCTACATTTTTCACAAATTTTACGAACAGAAGCCCTTATTTTCATATTTAGAATTCCTTACCTTAATTCTGAATCTACTCCTTGAAAAAAAAAAATAATAATAAATTTATTGGTTTTGTAACGTCGAATTGTATCCCCACGAAAGGAATATTTAAAGCATCACCTAATCGTTCAAATCTTTCTTGCGAAGTCTATAAATTATATATACGTCCTCTGGTTGAATCATAAGGACTTACTTCGATTTTAACTCTATCTCCTGGTAGTATCCGTCGCCGGATCTTCCCTGAAACATACTCCAGAATTGGATCTTCATTATCTAAACAGACTTGGAACATGCCGTTTGGAGTTGATTCAGTAATTAAACCTTCATGAATCAATTTTTGTTCTTTCATTCCAGGTAACCCCCCTGAAGTATCAACTAATAAACTAATAGAGGAAGGGTTATATAACTAACTTTTCCTCTCTATTTCACAAATAAATGGAAAGGAAGTTAGAGATAAAATTAGGATACCCGAGGGGGAGGATCAACATATATAACACAAAAGTTCTCCCCCAATTCTTTCTAGTCGAGCTTCTCGATCTGTCATTATACCCCGAGAAGTAGAAAGAATTACAATCCCCATTCCGCCTAAAATCTTAGGAATTCGTTGATAGTTGGAATAGATTCGTAGACCGGGTCGGCTGATACGCTTGAAAATAGTTCTATATGTCCCTTTTCTAGTCCTTCTATGTCGCAGGGTTGAAACCAAGAAATATTTGTGACCTTCTTGATGTTTCCGAACGTTTTCAATAAAACCCTCTTGTAGAAGTATTTTCACAATGTTTTCGGCGATATTAGTAGATGCTATTCGAACCGTTCCTTTTTTATCCATGTCAGCATTTCTTATCGAAGTTATTATATTGGCAATAGTATCCTTACCCATGAAGAACTATAATTATTGTTACCTCCTAATTTTGATATAATCAACATGTTTTTTCTTTCTTTTATTTTCATTTATATATTATTCACATTTTTATAAAGTTTATAAAGTATATGCGTGAGACACAATCTATTAATTGATCTATTTCAGATACCCTACTAGATCCTAGTCTAATCCACTAGTATTTATAATACCTCGGGAGCTAATGAAACTATTTTAGTAAAATTAAACTGTCTCAATTCCTGAGCGATCGCACCAAAAACTCGAGTTCCTTTTGGATTTCCTTTTTGATCAATAACAACTGCGGCATTGTCATCATATCGTATTATCATACCGTCGTCACGTTTGAGTTCTTTACATGTACGTACAATTACAGCCCTAATTACTTCTGATCTTTCTAGAGGCATATTGGGTACTGCTTCTTTGATTACAGCAACAATAACGTCACCAATATGAGCATATCGGTGATTACCAGCTCCTATGATTCGAATACACATCAATTTTCGAGCTCCGCTGTTATCCGCTACATTCAAAAGGGTCTGAGGTTGAATCATATCATTTTTATTTTAATCTGTTATTTCAATTTTATTTTAATCTGTTATTTCAATACAAAGAATGAAGGAAAAAAAAAAGAAATATTATCTGTCCAGAAATAAATAAACTTGCGTTTTTCATCCTCAATACCCTTTTGTCTACTTCTATACCCCTATCCTGCAATAATGAATTGAGTTTGTATAGGCATCTTGCACGCAGCTATTGAAATAGCTGCTCTGGCTACGGTTTCCGAGATTCCGCCCATTTCATAAAGTATTCGACCCGGTTTAACAACAGATACCCAATATTCAGGGGATCCCTTCCCCGAACCCATACGTGTTTCCGTAGGTCTGACTGTAACAGGTTTGTCGGGAAATATGCGTACCCATATTTTTCCACCACGACGCACATATCGTGTCATTGCTCTCCGTCCTGCTTCTATTTGTCTAGCCGTGATCCAAGCGGGTTCAAGTGCCTGAAGAGCATATCGGCCGAAGCAAATATGTTTGCCTCGACAAGATACTCCCTTCATTCTTCCTCTATGTTGTTTACGAAATCTGGTTCTTTTGGGGTTATAGTTGATGGTTGTTTCTTAATTCCATCTCTACTGCAGAACCGGACATGAGAGTTTCTTCTCATCCAGCTCCTCGCGAATGAAATGATTCAATGCTATTCCAGATACACATGTATCTAATAAATAATACACTTAGTAATAGAGTAATGGGATTTTTTGATATTTCATTTGTTATTGTTATATAGTAAGCTGTATATACAAGATATACAGTCGAACGTATATCTTTTTTTTTATGTATATTTATAGATAATTATTATTTTTACTCCTATCAATCACACCAAAATATATTAATTTTTAATTTCATATATTAATTTAATCCAATACCAATATACCAATAAATAAAGGTTCGCGGGCGAATATTGACTCTTTCTTTATTTATTCGTCGGGTTAATCCACCGCGGCCATTTAGAATAAATCAATTTGTTCTTGGTTCGTTCCGCCATCCCACCCAATGAATCATTAGGATTCGTTTTCAATAGAATCCTATACAATCACGGGTTCTGTCGTTCCCATAGCTTCGCCATTAATGGTTAGGCCTGAATTCTGCAATGGAGCCCCAAAAAAAATTTGTTCCCGTGCGGATCAATCTCCTCAGTTTCTATTAACCCCGGGCTCTTTATTATTTTATTTATATCAGTATTGATGCTTTATCACACTGCCTTTTATGAGATGATTCATAGACCATACATATTGGAATCATATATCATTGATATTTTTGTTCTCTCTTTCTATCATCTTCTATTTATCCACATCCCTCCATTTTTGTTTCACAACCGAGAATAAGATTTTTCTATATAAATATAAATGGAAATGGAAAAATTTTCAGTTGCTACAACTATATGATCGATCCAGTCATATAGTGACTGTTTCTTGGAATCTCGACAATACGAAGCAATAAGTTGGTTATTAGTTTATATAGTTACTAAGTTCATAATACATAGTAGGGGTCGGTCAATTCTTTTTGTTTTTTGAATCCCAACTAGCAACTCTAAATAAAAAAACTAACGAATCACACACTAAGCATAGCAATTAATTATACTAAATATAAATATAAATGATCAATCTAATTTTTATTCAACCTTATAGAATTGTTAATCTTTCTTTGATTTAATGGAAAAAGAATGAAACAGTTTGTAATTTTGTCTTCTATCACTGAACCAAATGGAAAGACAAATAAAGGTCCATTAGTCTTCGTCTACAAATATCCAAATTTTTATGCCTAATACTCCATAGATAGTTCGAATTGGATAGGAACAATAATCAATTTTAGCGCGAATTGTTTGTAGGGGAACCCTACCTTCTCTGATCCATTCGACACGCGCAATTTCTTTTCCGTCGATACGCCCTGCGATTTGCACTTGAATTCCTTTTGTATCTGCTTGTTCAGTTAATTCAATAGCTTTTTTCATTGCCTTTCGAAACGAAACTCTACTTTTTAATTGTAAAGCTATATATTCCGCAAGAATATTAGGTTGGCCATAAGGTTTTTCAACTTTTGTAATAGCAATGTTGAGTCTTCGGTTCACAGAATGAAATTCCTTTTGTACATTCATCTGTAATTCTTCCATTCCTCGCGTTCGGCCCTCTATTAATAAATTTTGGAATCCAATATATATTATTACTTGGGTAAAATCGATTCTTTTTTTAATTCCTATACGTGCAATTCCTTCGAAACCCAAAGATGTTTTCTTATTTTTTTGTACATATTTCTTGATACAATTCCTTATTTTTTCATCTTCCTTTAGTCCCTCAGAAAAATATTTTGGTTGTTCGAACCAAAAGGAATGATGATTTTGGTTTGTACCGAGTCTGAAACCAAGTGGATTTATTTTTTGTCCCATATTTTTATTTTATATTTTTATACCATTTATAGGTAATATAAGCACTTATAATTATAAATTATAAATTATAAATTTATAAATGATTTTCTTCTATCCTTCAATACAATTTTGATATGACAAGTGGATCTTTTTATCGGATAACTCCGTCCTCGAGCTCTAGGTCTTAACTTTTTCACAATAGCACCCCCATTGACTTCAGCTTGACTAATAAATAAATTCACTTCCTTCAAGCCCAGGTTATGAGTAGCGTTTGATGCTGCAGAATAAACCAATTTCAAAATGGGATAAGATGCCCAATAAGGCATGAGTTCCAGTATCATAAGTGTGTCCGCATAGGAACGCCCGCGAATCTGATCAATTACTCTTCGTGCTTTGAAAACAGACATACATATATGTTGAGCTAAAACTTTTACTTCTGTACTCGAACGCGAGTTCTTTCTCCTTATCATAAGGTTATCCCCCACCAATGAATAAAAAGTGCCTTCTTTATCTACTTACTTTATTTTCTATTTTGAATTTTAGATTATATAAATTCAATTAACGACGAGATTGATTATCGTTCCTTGCATGTCTTGCGAAAGTTAGAGTAGGCGCGAATTCTCCCAATTTATGACCTACCATATGATCTGTTATATAAATAGGTAAATGTTCCTTTCCATTATGAATAGCGATTGTATGGCCAATCATTGTGGGTATAATGGTAGATGCCCTAGACCAAGTTACTATAATTTCTTTCTCCTCCCTCATGTTGAGTTTTTCCATTTTTCCCGATAAATGATTAGCTACAAAAGGATTTTTTTTTAGTGAACGTGTCACAGCGGATTACTCCTTTTTTTACATTTTTCAAATTGGCATTCTATGTCCAATATCTCGATTTAAGTATGAAGGTAAGAATAAATACAATAATGATGAATGGAAAAAGAAAAAA